TGGTATCCTTTTTACCTATTCTATTAAACTGAATGAGGTTTCTTATAGATCTATATACCACTGTTCGGAGTAACCAAAAGAGTTTAATCGCATGAGTTTCAAACTTGCATTTTGATTTAATTAAGAATCAGTTTTAGTTTTATCTTTTCTCCCACCTGCAGAAGAATAAAGCAAGCATAGGTATTTACGCCTATCCGTCGTATTTTCCGCAAGGTAACTATCTCGGTTTCCTATCGAAATTTATATAGAATCTTTGAAAAAGGCTTTCCTTCATAAATAAACATAAATAAGAAAGAAAAGACTTACTATCTTTGGGATCTGATCCTACACCGCCGCTCAATACCTTAGTCTTAGTGGATCAACTCTATTACATAAGTTAATTCCTACCTTTTATCCATTTTATATAGAGGCATAAGTAAGCAGTTCTTTTCTTAATGTATTGGCCTAAAACCTCATTAATTGATCTTTACGGTGCTTCCTCGCTATCAATTAGATCTTTATTTTTTTATCCATAGACATAGAAAAAAGTATCTAGGCATATTTTATTTCTTCATATTTTGATTAATATGATGAAGTTTATTTCTTTGCTACAGCTCAAAGAAATCATCGTTTTGGACGATGCATTTGTAGCGAGCCTTTTTTTAGTATTTACTAGAAAATTTTTTTATCTTACTTTTGCTTTCTATAGTGGAGATAGCCGCACGTAATGACAGATCACTGCCATATTATTAAAAGCTTGTGGTAAGAATGGGTTTCGTTCTAGTGCTCTAAAATAATATTCTAAAGCTTTCGTATGTTCTCCATTACTTGTGTGAATAAGGCCTATATTATAGAGTATATAACTTCGATCGTAGGGATCGATTTCTAGTCGCATAGCTTCATAATAATTCTGTAAAGCTTCCGCATAATTTCCTTCGGATTGAGCTGACATCCGTTACGGTCGTTATTCGATTCAAAGAATCTCCGTTCCAGAACCGTACGTGAAATTTTCACCTCATACGGCTCCTCCCTTACCTTAATATACATAATGAGAATTAAAAATACATGGAATAATCAAATAGGGTTAAAACACTCTCATTATGAACTGAGCGGGGCTAGTGTTTTTACAAAAAATTTCTAGCCAACCTTCTTGCGCAAGAGCTTTTACTAGAATCGAGTGTCTTGATACTAAATAAAAAGGATAACTCCAACAATTTCTTTGTCCTCAACGCCTCCTAATTTCCAGGAAATAGTCACTTCAACAGTCTTCGATGGTTATAAGGGTATCCAAAGTACGAACGAGATGGATGTTTGTTGTCCCAACCATTCTTGTTATGTTAGTCCCAATCAAAAGAAAGGGAGTAAATAAGTAATTTTTAACAAAGTTTTCGTATTGTCGATTGCTAGGTGTAGTGCGTCTTCCCCTATGCCGCCTATTGGTACTATATTACTAGGAAGTAGGATTGACCTGTAATACAAAACACAAAGGTGTAACCTTTCGCTCAATACTAAAATTGATAACTGAAGCATAGTATCGGAGGTTGCATCAATCGGGGATACACGACAGAAGGAATTGTTCTATTTCTAAACTTCACCTTCAACAAGCGTAGGTTTATTTATTTCTATAATTTAGAATATGGAATAAGAATATTTGTTCTTTCTATCCCGAATCATGTGCCTTTCTCCTAAAACTCGAAGTAGAAAAAGGAAACTTAATAATAAAAATAATAAAATAATAAAGAAAATCAAATCACACCATCTCGGTAATAAGTAAATGCCTCCTTTTCTCCTGAGGTTGTCGGAATTATTCGTAATAAAATATTGGCCACAATTGAAAAGGTCTTATCAATAAAATTTCCATTTGTCCGCGATCTAGGCATAGGTATCAATCCATTCTACAATTTTTCTCATTACCCCATCCGGGAAAATAATTACACAAAAAAGGATTTGTACAGTACAAACTAACATAAAAACAGATTCATTTCCAAAAAAAATTCAGTAAAGATACAAATTTTCTACTACTACTTCTATTTATTATTTATTTCAATTATTCCAAATACTCATATAGTCTAAAAAACATAAATCAATCAGTTGATTTGTTTCAATTAATTGATCTAATCTGGTATGGTATATATAGAAATATCACATTCATTTAAAAGATAGGAACATCATTTTCTCAAATATGAATCAATATATATATATTTTATCCTTTCATATCATAAGGAAACCTTGTTTTTTATTAAGTCCCACGAGGAAATCTTTTTTAGAAAAAACAGATTCTATTACTATTCTATTTTTGTTTGGATAGGTACGACTACGACCAACCCATCAATACTAGAAACCAATAGTATAATGAATAGAAATATGAACATATTAATGGCTCGCTATTTCTTCGTTTTCTGAGTCATAATCATTGTGTAGGAGAGATGGCCGAGTGGTTCAAGGCGTAGCATTGGAACTGCTATGTAGGCTTTTGTTTACCGAGGGTTCGAATCCCTCTCTTTCCGTACTTTACACCTAA